GGTATTTCAATCGAGATACCGGAACGGGGCATTAGTTCTTTTTCTCGTTCTTGATCAGATTGGAATGGGATGATAAATCTATTTCTTCGCCTCTTAGCCAATAAATCAGAATTCTCGTGGAAAATGGTAGGATATATGAAATTCCAATGACCGTTGGATATGATTCGATCAGGTCCTGAATAATCAAGAACCCCCCCCTTTTTACCGTAAGGATTCGAACTAAACAATTTGTGTCTCACTTGATCATTAGTCACGGAGAGGTCAGAAATAGATCTCCGTTCAACAGAATGAACATTCATTTGATCTTGATCCTTGTGGAGCGAAAAAGGCACTATACTGGATCTGCACAGAGCTCCTGATAATATCCATAAATGACTTGTTTTGGGTAAGAGATGAACATTACCATATTTATATTCAGGTGCATGGTACACATCGGTACTCCAGTGCATTTCTCCCTCTGAGTCAGAATAAATATGTTTTCGAACTTTCTCTTTAACTTTATTAAAATTGAAAGTGGATGTTCCAGCGCGAATCTCAGCAATCACTTGTTCTGATTCTACATATTGATCATTTTGAACTAAAAGAAAACTTTTGGGTGGAATATTCACATTATGTAGAATATCGTGACTCTCAATAGTTACATACAGGTCTATATAACATAGAAAAGCAGGATGCCCATGACGTGTACGTGTGGGATGAACCAAATCCTCATTGAATTTGATTTTTCCCTTAAAAGGAGCTCGTACATGTTCTGCAGTACCACCTGTGAATACTCCACCGGTATGAAAAGTTCTTAATGTTAGTTGAGTCCCCGGTTCGCCGATTGATTGACCCGCAATAATACCTACTGCTTCTCCTAATTCGACCAGGTCGCCATGAGTGGGACTCTGACCATAACATAATCGACAGATCCAAGATATACTCCTGCAAAGAAAGGGGGTTCGAATATATATTGGTTGGGTTCGAAAGGTTATGAATCGAGTGACAAGTCCAACCCCAATATCTTTATTTTGAGCGGCAATGCAACGTAGGCCCATATATATATTGTATGCTAATACACGACCAATTAGTGTTTGGACCCAAATTCTTTCCGTCATCCCATTTCTAGGACTCACGGAAATGCCTCGGGTAGTGCCACAATCTGTTCTACGTACAACAATGTGTTGAACTACCTCAACAAGTCTACGCGTGAGGTATCCAGCATCTGATGTTCGTACAGCAGTATCCACAACTCCTTTGCGGGCTCCGTAGCAGGAAATGATATATTCCGTTAAAGAAAGTCCTTCGCGTAAATTGCTTTGAATGGGTAAATCAATCATTTGTCCTTGGGGATCCGACATTAATCCTCTCATACCTACTAATTGGTGTACCTGAGATGCATTTCCTCTAGCTCCCGAAAAGGACATTATATGGACTGAATTAGAAGGATCAGTCATCCTAAAATTAGGATGCATTTCTTGTCTCAAATATTCACTTGTAGCATACCATATCTCAATGGATTGGCGTAATTTTTCTACTGTGTGTACATTCCCATAATGATGGTGCTTTTCTAAAATGAAACTTTGTTGTTCAGCATCTTGGACTAGCCACCCCTTAGAAGGTACTGTTAAAAGATCATCAATTCCTAATGAAATGGATGTAGCAGTGGCTTGCTGGAAACCCAGAGTCTTTACTTGATCCAGGGTGTGCGATGTATATGCCATTCCGAAGTGATCTATTAATCTGCTAATAAGTCGTTTCATGGCAGACCCATCTATCGCTTTATTGTAAAAGAACAGATCAGCCCATTCTGCCATAAGTACTTCTCTATTCCGCTGAGTAGGATTCGCCAATGGGTTTGAGTCAGTGATTCGAAGACCTCCTTTACTGGATCTCGATTCATGTAGAAATTAAGGAATTATGATTCCAGTTGAACCGGAGAGATCCAAATTCCCGCGGTATTACATAATTCCTTAGCTTAGGTACCGTATGAGTAGGCCTGACAAAACCCCTGTATGGCTTCTTCTATTTCTCGAGAAAAAGAAATATGACCAACAGTGGTTCGGATGTATATACAAAGGGTTTGTTTTTTTATACGTCTTACTATTAGATAGTGCCCATAAATTTCATGATAGGTACCCAAAGATTCATATTGAACTTCGACAGGAACTTCTCTTGAGGCAATAACACGTTGATCTAGTCGCCACCGAAGCCACAAAGGACTATCTAAATTGATTCGTTTCTGCTGATAAACTATAAGTACATCATAGGAACTACAAAAATAGGGCTCTTTCTCTTTCGTAGTATATTTATACTTATAATCATTAACTGTTTCATTTTGATAGTTTATGCGATTCCATGGATTATACCTATTTGCACAAATACCTCGACGATTCCCGATCGTTAATACATAGAGTCCAATAAGCATATCTTGGGTTGGTACCGAAATGGGATCTCCAATAGCCGGAGAAAAGAGATTCATATGAGAAAACATAAGTAAACGAGCCTCCGCTTGCGCTTC